ATCTCTCTTTCAATTCGAGGATCCAGAGAGGTGTTTTCATAGTCATCTCCGAATATTTGCCATCTCCGAATATTTTGATTTCATTTTTCTATGATATGTCTTTCTATATGAAAATTGGTTATTTACCATGTACGATGATCCCTGTTAAGCATCCATGGCTGAATGGTTAAAGCGCCCAACTCATAATTGGTAAATTTGCGGGTTCAATTCCTGCTGGATGCACGCGAACGGGAACGTTCCATAAGTCTATTGGAACTGGCTCTCTATCCATGGAATCTCATCCATCATCCATACATAACGAATTGGTATGGTATATTCATACCATAACATAAGAACAATAAGAACTCGAATTCTTATCGATACTGGAACTCAGAGCATAGGAGGGAAAGTCGATTTATGGATGGAATCAAATACGCAGTATTTACAGAAAAAAGTCTTCGTTTATTGGGAAAGAATCAATATACTTTTAATGTCGAATCGGGATTCACTAAGACAGAAATAAAGCATTGGGTCGAGCTCTTCTTTGGTGTTAAGGTAGTAGCTGTGAATAGCCATCGACTACCCGGAAAGGGTAGAAGAATGGGACCTATTCTGGGACATACAATGCATTACAGACGTATGATCATTACCCTTCAACCGGGTTATTCTATTCCACTTCTAGATAGAGAAAAGAACTAAAGGAGAATACTTAATAATACGGCGAAACATTTATACAAAACACCTATCCCGAGCACACGCAAGGGAACCGTAGACAGGCAAGTGAAATCCAATCCACGAAATAAATTGATCCATGGACGGCACCGTTGTGGTAAAGGTCGTAATGCCAGAGGAATCATTACCGCAAGGCATAGAGGGGGAGGTCATAAGCGCCTATACCGTAAAATCGATTTTCGACGGAATCAAAAAGACATATCTGGTAGAATCGTAACCATAGAATACGACCCTAATCGAAATGCATACATTTGTCTCATACACTATGGGGATGGTGAGAAGAGATATATTTTACATCCCAGAGGGGCTATAATTGGAGATACTATTGTTTCTGGTACAAAAGTTCCTATATCAATGGGAAATGCCCTACCTTTGAGTGCGGTTTGAACTATTGATTTACGTAATTGGAAGTAACCAATTAGGTTTACGACGAAACCTAGAAATCGATCACTGATCCAATTTGACTACCTCTACGGGATAGACCTCAACAGAAAACTGTTGAGTAACGGCAGCAAGTGATTGAGTTCAGTAGTTCCTCATAGAAAATTATTGACTCTAGAGATATGGTAATATGGAGAAGACAAAATTGTTTGAAGCACGCACAGAACCGGAAGCGCCCCTTGTTTCAAAGAGAGGAGGACGGGTTATTCACATTTAATTTGATGGTCAGAGGCGAATTGAAAGCTAAGCAGTGGTAATTAAGACCCCCGGGTGAAAATAGGGATGTCTCCTACGTTACCCATAATATGTGGAAGTATCGACGTAATTTCATAGAGTCATTCGATCTGAATGCTACATGAAGAACATAAGCCAGATGACGGAACGCGGAGACCTAGGATGTAGAAGATCATAACATGAGCGATTCGGCAGATTTGGATTCCTTTTCTATATATCCACTCATGTGGTACTTCATCATACCATTCATATAAGATCCATCTGTCTAGAGATCGTCATATACATCTAGAAAGCCGTATGCTTTGGAAGAAGCTTGTACAGTTTGGGAAGGGGTTTTTTGAGAAAAAATAAGAATCTACTTCAACCGATATGCCCTTAGGCACGGCCATACATAACATAGAAATCACACGTGGAAGGGGTGGGCAATTAGCTAGAGCAGCAGGTGCTGTAGCGAAACTGATTGCAAAAGAGGGTAAATTGGCCACTTTAAGATTACCATCTGGGGAGGTCCGTTTGGTATCCCAAAACTGCTTAGCAACAGTCGGACAAGTGGGTAATGTTGGGGTGAACCAAAAAAGTTTGGGTAGAGCCGGATCTAAGTGTTGGCTAGGTAAACGCCCCGTAGTAAGAGGGGTAGTTATGAACCCTGTGGACCACCCCCATGGGGGCGGTGAAGGGAAAGCCCCCATTGGTAGAAAAAAACCCACAACCCCTTGGGGTTATCCTGCGCTTGGAAGAAGAACTAGGAAAAGTAAAAAATATAGTGATAGTTTTATTCTTCGTCGCCGTAAGTAAATATGTAACTAGGAATATGGAAAATTGCATTGCAATAATGCGATGGGCGAACGACGGGAATTGAACCCGCGCATGGTGGATTCACAATCCACTGCCTTGATCCACTTGGCTACATCCGCCCCTTATCCAGCTAAAGGATTTTCTCTTTTTTCCACTCATCATTATTCTATTTATTCTGACCTCCATACCTCGATCGAGATAGTGGACATAGGATGCCACTCTTTAAAATGAAAAAAGGAGTAATCAGCTGTGACACGAAAAAAAACGAATCCTTTTGTAGCTCGTCATTTATTGACAAAAATCGAAAAGGTCAATATGAAGGAGGAGAAAGAAACAATAGTAACGTGGTCCCGGGCATCTAGCATTCTACCCGCAATGGTTGGCCATACAATCGCGATTCATAATGGAAAGGAACATATACCTATTTACATAACAAATCCTATGGTAGGTCGCAAATTGGGGGAATTCGTGCCTACTCGGCATTTCACGAGTTATGAAAGTGCAAGAAAGGATACTAAATCTCGTCGTTAACTGAATTCAGAATAGAAAGATTCAGAATAAACAAAATTTATAGGATTCAAATAAAATAAAGGTAGGCGGGGAATAACCTTATTTATGACAAGTTTCAAATTGGTAAAGTATATCCCTAGGATAAAGAAGAAGAAGAACGGGCTACGGAAACTCGCAAGAAAAGTTCCAACTGACCGTCTACTTAAGTTCGAACGGGTTTTCAAAGCACAAAAACGTATACATATGTCTGTTTTTAAAGCACAAAGAGTTCTTGATGAGATTCGCTGGCGTTACTACGAGGAAACCGTTATGATACTGAATCTCATGCCTTATAGAGCATCTTATCCCATCTTAAAGTTGGTTTATTCGGCAGCAGCAAATGCTACTCATTATAGGAATTTCGACAAAGCTAATTTATTCATAACAAAAGCCGAAGTGAATAGGAGTACTATTATGAAAAAATTCAGACCTCGGGCTCGAGGACGTGGTTATCCTATAAAAAAAACCATGTGTCATATAACAATTGTACTAAATATAGTAAAGAAATCTAAATAATATAGTAAAGAAATCTAAATAACTTTTAGATCAACCTAAGATTTCGATTCCCAGTAAAAAAAAAAAATAGAATAGAAAAATATGGGACAAAAAATAAATCCACTCGGTTTCAGACTTGGTACAACCCAAAATCACCATTCCTTTTGGTTCGCACAACCAAAAAATTATTCTGAAGGTCTACAAGAAGATAAAAAAATACGGAATTGTATCAAGAACTATATACAAAAGAATAGGAAAAAAAGCTCGAATAGAAAACTAGAATCAGACTCAAGTTCCGAAGTAATTACACATATAGAAATTCAAAAAGAAATCGATACAATTCACGTTATAATCCATATTGGATTCCCCAATTTATTAAAGAAAAAAGGAGCAATCGAAGAATTAGAGAAAGATATCCAAAAGGAAGTTAATTCTGTAAACCAGAGACTTAATATTGCTATCGAAAAAGTTAAAGAACCTTATAGACAACCTAACATTCTTGCGGAATATATAGCTTTCCAATTAAAAAATAGAGTTTCCTTCCGAAAGGCAATGAAAAAAGCCATTGAATTAACTAAAAAAGCGGATATAAAGGGAGTCAAAATCAAAATTGCGGGCCGTCTAGGAGGGAAAGAAATTGCACGTGCCGAATGCATCAAAAAGGGTAGACTTCCCCTCCAAACAATTCGCGCTAAAATTGATTATTGCTGCTATCCAATTCGAACTATCTATGGAGTATTAGGTGTAAAAATTTGGATATTCGTAGAAGAAGAATAACTAACCTTGTCGTCTCATTCTGGCCAGTGATAGAATAAAAAAGACAAGAGCATTATTTTTCCAAAAATCCCAGAAAAAAAAAATTATACCTCTTTCTATAAGATTTAATGAAAATTGAAAAATCTTTTAATATAATTGCTATGCTTAGTGTGTGACTCGTTAGTTTTTTCTTTAGGGTCAAAAAAATGGAAATTCAAAAAAAAAAAAAAAAAATTGAGCGAACCCTACTAAAAATAGAAAAAATTTTAGTAATTATAGAAAATTAACTAATAACCAACCTATTGCTTCGTATTGTCGAGATCCTAACAAAGAAACAGTCACTATGTGAATAAATACATCTACCATAAATGAGTAGATCTATCATATAGTTGTAGCAACTGCATTTTTTTTTTTTTTCTAAAAAAGAAACCGGATTCTAGGTTGTGAAACAAAACTAAAGGGATGTGGATAAAAGGAGGGATGATAGATAGAAAGAAGAAGAATAAGAAAGATATAAGATTCCAATGTGTATGGTCTATGAATTCCATCATAAAAAGCAATGTGAGAAAGCATCAATATAATAAAAAAAAAAAAAAAAATTTTAAGCAATAATAAAGAGCAGACCTGGTTAATAAAACTAAGAAAATTAACTCGAAAAGTTTGGAAGCTCCGTTGCAGGATTCAAATCTAACCATTAAAGGAGAAGCTGTGGGAACGACAAAACCTATGACTGCATAGGATTTATTTTATTGAAAAGAATCCTAATACTTCATTGGGTGGGATGGCGGAACAAACCAAAAAAATTGCTTTATTTGATAAGGTTATAAATTAACAAATAAGACAAGAAAGAGTAAATATTCGCCCGCGAAATCTTTATTGGATTAGAATACTTTACTATGATTCAATAAGGGTAAAAATACTATGATTCAATAAGGGTAAAAATATGGATATTCCTTATAAAAAAGAAAGATTACATTATCTACAAATATAGAATTTGGATATATTCTGGATCTTCTTTCTTTACTATATATTTTTGTATTTTAAGAAATGCAAAATAAAAAAAACCTATTCCATTTCCATTATATATTGATGTGTATCTATCCATAATATTTTTGAATATTATGGAATTAGAGAAATTTGCACGCTTTCTCATTTCATTCGCGAGGAGCTGGATGAGAAGAAACTCTCATGTCCAGTTTTGCAGTAGAGATGGAACTAAAAAAAAACCATCGACTATAACCCCAAAAGAACTAGATTTCGTAAACAACATAGAGGAAGAATGAAGGGAAAATCCTGCCGAGGCAATTGTATTTGTTTTGGTAGATATGCTCTTCAAGTACTTGAACCCGCCTGGATTACAGCGAGACAGATAGAAGCAGGACGAAGAGCAATGACACGATATGCACGTCGTGGTGGAAAACTATGGGTACGTATATTTCCCGATAAACCGGTTACACTAAGACCCACAGAAACACGTATGGGCTCGGGAAAGGGATCCCCCGAATATTGGGTAGCTGTTGTTAAACCAGGTCGAATACTTTATGAAATGAGCGGAGTATCTGAAACTATAGCTAGAGCAGCTATCTCAATAGCTGCCAGTAAAATGCCCATACGAAGCCAATTTCTTAGATTAGAGATATAGACCGCCAAAAAAAAAGGAGTATTGAAGATAAAAAACCCCGGGTTTTCCTTCTGGAGAGACAATATATCTTTCATTCCTTTGCAGTGAAATAACAAATGGAAATCAAAATAATATGATTCAACCTCAGACCCTTTTAAATGTAGCGGATAACAGTGGAGCTCGAAAATTGATGTGTATTCGAGTCATAGGAGCTGCTGGTAATCAGCGATATGCTCGTATTGGTGATGTTATTGTTGCTGTAATCAAAGACGCAGTGCCCCAAATGCCTCTCGAAAGATCCGAAGTAATTCGAGCTGTAATTGTACGTACATGTAAAGAATTCAAATGTAAAGACGGTATAATAATACGCTATGATGACAATGCAGCAGTTATCATTGATCAAAAAGGAAATCCAAAAGGAACTCGAGTTTTTGGTGCAATTGCCGAGGAATTGAGAGAATTGAATTTTACTAAAATAGTTTCATTAGCTCCTGAAGTATTATAAATACTAGTAGATGAGATATAGATCAAAGAAAAAATTAGTAGATTGTGTTTTACGTATATGCTTTAAAATCCAAAAAAAAAGAAAAAGGAAAACATGTAGATTATCTAAAAATTAGGAGGAACCTAGAATTAGAGTCTTATGGGCAAGGACACTATTGCTGATTTACTAACCTCTATAAGAAACGCAGACATGAGTAAAAAAGGAACTGTTCGAGTAGTATCTACAAATATTATCGAAAACATTGTTAAAATACTTCTACGAGAAGGTTTTATTGAAAGTGTTCGGAAACATCAAGAAAGTAACAGATATTTCTTGGTTTCAACTTTGCGACATCAAAAGAGAAGGACTCGAAAGGGAATATATAGAACTAGAACCTTTTTAAAGCGTATCAGCCGACCTGGCTTACGAATTTATGCTAACTATCAAGGAATTCCTAAGGTTTTGGGCGGAATGGGAATTGCTATTCTTTCTACTTCTCAAGGTATAATGACAGATCGAGAAGCTCGACTAAAGAGAATTGGGGGAGAAGTCTTATGTTATATATGGTAACGGCCCCGCCTATAGTACCCGAATTCTATCTCGAACTTCCTATTTTGAAAATGCAAATAGAAAAATAGGAGAAAAAAATATGACAGAAAAAAAAAATAGGAGAGAAAAAAAAAACCCGAGAGAAGCAAAAGTTACTTTCGAAGGTTTAGTTACGGAAGCCCTACCCAATGGAATGTTCCGAGTTCGCTTAGAGAATGACACCATCATCCTGGGCTATATTTCAGGAAAAATCCGGTCCAGTTCTATACGAATATTGATGGGGGATAGGGTCAAAATTGAAGTAAGTCGTTATGATTCAAGCAAGGGGCGTATAATTTATAGACTTCCCCATAAGGATTCGAAGCGTACCGAAGACTCGAAGGATACTGAAGATTTGAAGGATACCAAAGATTCAAAGGATTAGGTTTTTCTAGGATAATAAATTCCAAATTTCCAAATTTAAGTGAAGAGGCTTATTTTTTCCCAAAGAAAAGAGTAGATTCATAGTTTAAGAAAGGAATACCTAAATATGAAAATAAGAGCTTCCGTTCGTAAAATTTGTACAAAATGTCGATTGATTCGTAGGCGTGGGCGAATTAGAGTCATTTGTTCCAATCCGAAGCATAAACAAAGACAGGGGTAATCTTTCAAAAAGGAGCTTTCCTTTCTAAAAAGTAAAAAAAAGTACCCACATAAATGTAAAAATTCCGAATCAAAAAATGAAAGTAAAGGATATATTTAACCCTGAAACGGATATCTTTGTATCTTTTTTTCTTTTTGTTATTTCGAACTCATATTTATGAGATAATAAAATATGACAAAAGCTATACCAAAAATAGGTTCACGTAAGAAAGTGCGTATTGGTTTGCGTAGGAATGCCCGCTTTAGTTTACGGAAGAGTGCACGTAGAATAACAAAAGGGGTTATTCATGTTCAAGCCAGTTTCAACAATACCATTATAACTGTTACAGACCCACAAGGTCGGGTGGTTTTCTGGTCCTCCGCGGGTACTTGTGGATTCAAAAGCTCAAGAAAAGCATCACCCTATGCCGGTCAAAGAACAGCAGTAGATGCTATTCGTACAGTGGGTTTGCAACGAGCAGAAGTTATGGTAAAAGGGGCTGGTAGCGGAAGAGATGCCGCATTACGAGCCATTGCTAAAAGTGGTGTACGGTTAAGTTGTATACGCGATGTAACACCTATGCCGCATAATGGATGTCGACCTCCTAAAAAAAGACGTCTATAAAAGAATTAAACCGCTTTCAAGAGAAATAAACGATTCAATGATCAAATAAATACTAATCTATTATGGTTCGAGAGGAGGTAACAGGATCCACCCAAACACTACAGTGGAAGTGTGTTGAATCAAGAGTAGATAGTAAGCGTCTTTATTATGGTCGTTTCATTCTGTCCCCACTTAGAAAAGGTCAAGCGGATACTGTCGGTATTGCCTTGCGAAGAGCTTTACTTGGAGAAATAGAAGGAACATGTATCACACGCGCAAAATTTGGGAACGTGCCACACGAATATTCTACAATAGTAGGTATTGAAGAATCCATACAAGAAATTTTACTAAATTTGAAAGAAATTGTATTGAGAAGTAATCTCTATGGAGTTAGAGACGCATTAATTTGCGTCAAAGGTCCTAGATACATAACCGCTCAAGATATAATCTTACCACCTTCCGTAGAAATCGTTGATACGACACAACCTATAGCTAACTTGAAAGACCCCATTGATTTCTGTATTGAGTTACAGATCAAAAGAGATCGCGGATATCATACGGAACTCAGAAAGAACTCTCAAGATGGAAGTTATCCTATAGATGCTGTATCCATGCCTGTTCGAAATGTGAATTATAGTATTTTTTCTTGTGGGAATGGAAATGAAAAACACGAGATACTTTTTCTCGAAATATGGACGAATGGGAGTTTAACCCCTAAAGAAGCGCTTTATGAAGCTTCTCGTAATTTGATTGATTTATTTCTTCCTTTTCTACACGCAGAGGAAGAAGGGGCTAGTTTCGAAGAAAATAAAACCAGGTTTACTCCACCTCTTTTAACCTTTCAAAAAGGATTCACTAATCTAAAGAAAAACAAAAAAGGAATTCCATTAAATTGTATTTTTATTGATCAATTAGAATTGCCTTCTAGAACGTATAATTGTCTCAAAAGGGCCAATATACATACACTATTGGACCTTTTGAGTAAGACTGAAGAAGATCTTATGAGAATTGACAGCTTTCGTATGGAAGATGGAAAACTTATATGGGCCACTCTAGAGAAGCATCTCCCAATTGATTTACCTAGGAACAAGTTCTCGCTTTAAATCCATTACAATTTTTTCCTCTTTTTCTTTTTCGAATTAGAATAAAAAGAAAAAAGAAAACAATTTTACATCTTTGGCACAATCTATATTTTAATTTTAGCGAAATGGATCATAATAAAATAGATTTTAGGTATCTAGGGAAGATTGACTTGGAAGTAACTATTTCCTAGATACCCATGCAGGGACTTCACGGTTGAATGAATCAACCTGAAAAAAAATCCCTAAAAAAGACCTAAAGTTAAGGATTTATCAATGGGTAATGTTGCTCCAATACCTAACCAAAGAGCTACTACAGTACCGATTAAAAAAACGGTCGTAGCTACTGGGCGACGAAATGGATTTTGGAATTTATTGACATTCTCGAGAAAGGGTACTGTTAATAAGCCTGTTGGCACAGAAACCATTAAGAGAACGCCCAATAACTTATTGGGTACTGTACGAAGTATTTGAAATACGGGAAAGAAGTACCACTCGGGTAATATTTCCAGAGGAGTTGCAAACGGATCCGCCGGTTCACCAATCATTGACGGCTCGAGAACCGCTAAACCTACATTACATGCAATAGTACCTAGAATTACTACTGGAAAAATGTATAAAAGATCGTTGGGCCATGCGGGTTCCCCGTAATAATTATGTCCCATCCCTTTAGCTAATTTTGCTCTTAATACAGGATCATTTAAATCAGGTTTCTTTGTTATTGGGATAGGTGAATTCTTTAGGATCCATCCCCCAAAGGAACCGGACATGAGAATTTTTCATCATCCGGCTCGAGCAAGAATGAAAGAAATAAGACCGTGGAGGATCCACAATAGAATAGGTTATATAATGACTCAATGAATCAAGGTAAGAAAAGCTTTATCAGATTATCTTTTCCGAAGTTCCGCCTATAACTACTCATTGAAAAAAAATCCTATGCTTATGCGTAAATGCTCAATATCCAAGTGGGCTTACAAATTTGATCATGATCAATTGCTTTGTGGATTGTCTCTTGATTAGTTGGTGTTTATCCCCTCAATATCGCAAGTTTCTTACGTCCAAACAAAGTATTTACTTGTTACTAATAATAAATTAAAAAGTTTAGCCTACTTTCTTCCTTAGATCCCTTCTTTTACTCCGATAATATTGCGGATCGAAATCGATGCAAAGAAAATGAATGCATTTCCATACTATAATAAAAATAAAAAGTAAGTGTAATAAATAGAGAATTGGATCATATCACATGACTTATTCCATTTATACTCTACGGGATCTTACGGAGCCTGTTCATGATGACATGGTTGGGGTATGATCATAGAAAATATTCTCCTCGAATGAACCAGCCTATCCTTCCTAGATAGGGGACTTACGTATTGATTGGATGCGGAGACACCTTTGGTCGTGAATTCTAATGCGGCAGATCCAATTCTCTATCTGCATGGCCAAATCAATAATTCAAGTCACACACTCCCATAATCCGCCTTATTTTCTTTCGTAAAATTAACTTCAACTATTTGTATCAAAATACTTAAGATATTTGTATACTTCAAAGTTGAAGAGAAGTATCCAAATGACATGTCTTATTTTACAATAACCCATGTTTGTAGCAATGAAATACCACAACCTACCCGATATGATATCTGAGAATTCAAATTTTCTATGATATGCCTTCTCTATAAAGGACCAGAAATACCTTGCTTACGTATCATTGAAAAGTGCATTAACATAAATACAGCAGTAAGCAGAGGAAGTACAAAGGTATGTAAACTATAAAAACGAGTCAAAGTGGATTGCCCCACACTAGCACTTCCACGTAATAACTCCACTAAAGGGGATCCTATTACCGGAATCGCTTCAGGTACACCTGTCACAATTTTGACTGCCCAATAACCAATTTGATCCCAAGGTAAAGAATAACCAGTTACACCAAATGATGCAGTCAATACAGCCAAAACCACACCTGTGACCCAAGTTAATTCACGGGGTTTTTTAAATCCACCCGTGAGATACACACGAAATACGTGCAGGATCATCATTAGAACCATCATACTTGCTGACCATCGATGAACTGATCGGATTAACCAACCAAAGTTGGCCTCCGTCATTATATATTGAACGGAGGAAAAAGCCTCTGTAACGGTTGGTCGGTAGTAAAAAGTCATAGCAAAACCGGTAGCAACTTGTACTAAAAAACAAGTAAGTGTAATTCCCCCTAAACAATAAAATATGTTCACATGAGGAGGAACATATTTACTCGTTATATCATCCGCAATTGCCTGAATCTCAAGACGTTCCTCAAACCAATCATATACTTTATTGAGATAGGTAACTAGCCCGACTCCCCCTCCGAGAACCGTATATGAAAATTTCATCTCATACGGCTCAAGCAGAAACACACAAATTTTCAACGGATATTAGAAAAAAAAAAGGTTCAAAACTTCATAAGCCACAAGATTGTATCAATTTGCCTTGAAGATATTAAATAAGAAAAATCCAGAATTTCGTCTTTGTGATGATAATGCCAAAAAATCTCAAGTTGGCTCATCTGTCTTTCTTTCCCTTATGTTGATCATGAGAGGCCTCTTGACTTTTCTCTTCCCTATTTTTTTTTTACTAGTAAAAAAAAAAATTATAGTGGTTTTCTAATAGAAATTATCTTGTTGCGATCCTATGAATCAGTTCAATTAAAACCTTAGATTCATACTAGAGCCACGATGATTGAGTCTCAAGCTAAACAAAAGGCAAGGGTTCTTCGAATAAGAACCGCTTGATGATCATTTATTGAATTGGTGTAATGACTCGACAAAATCGAGAGAAAAAAAAAGTTGTCTTTTTTGGAAAACAAAATTGGAAAGAAGAAAAGTTCGTTTTTTATTAAGAACTACTTGAATTTTTTTTTTCAGTCTGGTTGCGAGGTCTAAATAGTGAGTATGAATCATAGTTCCATTTTTTTCTTGATCCACTCTATGTATTTCGTGTTCCAGATACTAGAATAAATAATATCCGACGAATTAGAATCATCTTGATAGAGAGAACAGGCCCTTTCCATGTATTATCAATAGGATCAATTCGAACAAGTCACACACTCATATTCCAGAGATACCAAAACAAAAAAATCCACGGTCGAACTACCAGAATGTCTAGAAATGTGGAGCTTAAAGCAGAAAGACCCTTTTTGGATGGAAAAAAACTATGACTTCATAGTTTTAATTAGTAGAAACCTAATTGACTAAAATTCCGTCCAGTAAAACAGAAGAATTATAAATTTCTAAAATGATAGATAGGAATATCGCGAATAAAGCCATTGCAACCCCCATAAAAGGAGTAGTCCCCCAACCCGGAGCTACTTTCCCATATTCCGAATTCAAGGGTTTCAATAAACTACCTGCCCCAGTTCGTTTTGGTCTAGGTCTAGAACTATCTTCAACGGTTTGTGTAGCCATAAATTCTATTTAATCATTGGTGTTGACTTTGTATACTATTCCGTTGTAGTTGTAAATACACGATCTTTATCATAGATCCATTGTAATCTTGAAATTCTATAAAAATGGAAACAGCAACTTTAGTCGCCATCTCCATATCTGGTTTACTTGTAAGCTTTACTGGGTATGCCTTATATACCGCGTTTGGGCAACCCTCTCAACAATTAAGAGATCCATTCGAAGAACATGGGGACTAATTGAAGTAAGAAGTCTCCCAGCTGGGAGACTTCTTACTTCAATTAAATTATTTCATTTTTTAGTCGGAACCTTAGGCGGTTCTCGGAAGAAGATAGCGAAAAAAATTATCCCTAAAGTCGAAACTAAAAGGAACGTATAAACCAAAGCTTCCATAGATTCGATCGTGGTTTATTTACAATTATAACTTCCACACCTATTCACTTGTCATTTGGGATCATTTTCCATATAAAAAAAAAAGTCAAAGAAAAGACAGGAGATGTTTCCCATATCAAATCAAAAAAAGAGGCGAAAGATACCATAGCAATGTGGTATCAGATTGTCTGTCTCCTTGTAGTTGGATCCCCAACTTTTTGGAATGTTCCAAATTCCACTTGAGCATCCAAGTCTGGATCAATACCAGCAAAAACATCCCGGAACAAGGTTCGAGCGCCATGCCAAATGTGTCCGAAAAAGAAGAGCAAAGCAAAGGTAGCATGACCAAAAGTGAACCAACCCCTTGGACTGCTGCGAAAAACACCATCTGATTTCAAAGTAGCTCGATCTAATTCAAAAATTTCTCCTAATTGGGCGCGCCTCGCATATTTTTTTACAGTAGCAGGATCAGAATAACTTACTCCATTAAGTTCGCCACCATAGAACTCCACCGTTACACCTACTTGTTCAACGCTATATTTGGATTCTGCTCTTCTAAAAGGAACGTCCGCTCTCACAATTCCCTCTTCATCTACCAAAACAACTGGAAATGTTTCAAAAAAAGTAGGCATACGACGTACAAAAAGCTCGCGCCCTTCTTTATCTCTAAAGATGGGATGTCCTAACCATCCAACAGCTATTCCATCCCCATTGTCCATTGAGCCTGCTCTGAATAATCCCCCCTTTGCCGGATTATTACCAATATAATCATAAAAAGCTAATTTTTCGGGAATTTTAGACCAAGCTTCTGATAAACTAAGATTTTCGGCTAACCCATCGCTAACTCTTCGATATATTTCTTGCTGAAAGTATCCTTGATCCCACTGATAACGAGTAGGTCCAAATAATTCGATTGGGGTAGTTGCCGATCCATACCACATAGTTCCGGCAACTACGAAAGCTGCAAAAAAAACAGCAGCGATACTACTGGAAAGTACAGTTTCAATATTGCCCATACGTAATCCTTTGTATAGACGTTGAGGCGGACGGACACTAAGATGGAATAGGCCCGCTAATATGCCCAGTGTACCCGCAGCAATATGATGCGAAGCTATTCCTCCCGGAACGAAAGGATCAAAACCTTCTGCACCCCAGGCAGGATTTACAGCTTGTACTTTTCCTGTTAGTCCATAAGGATCGGACACCCATATCCCAGGACCATACAAACCGGTTACATGAAATGCACCAAAGCCAAAACAAGCCACCCCTGCAAGAAATAAATGAATTCCAAAGATCTTGGGCAAATCCAAAGAAGGTTTTCCCGTCCGCTCATCACAGAATATTTCTAGGTCCCAATATACCCAATGCCAGATAGCTGCCAAGAAACACAAACCAGAAAACACAATATGCGCACCTGCCACACCTTCATAACTCCAAATACCCGGATTCGTTATAGTTCCTCCTGAAATACTCCAACCACCCCACGAATTGGTTATTCCTAAACGAGTCATGAAGGGGATAACGAACATACCTTGTCTCCACATTGGATCCAGAACAGGATCAGAGGGATCAAAAACCGCTAATTCGTATAAAGCCATCGAGCCAGCCCAACCCGAAACTAAAGCTGTATGCATTATATGCACCGAAAGCAATCGACCCGGATCATTCAATACGACAGTATGAACACGATACCAAGGCAAACCCATGGAAATACCCCTTTAGCAAAGAAAAATAGACACGATGTCGTTTTATTTTATCGCATTAGAAAAGACTATCCATATCCTATTTACCTAACCCTTCTAGGGGATTCTGTGTCCGAAAGCGTTAATATTTATTTCATTCCATTAAAATGAAAAATAAGAAGCCAATTCTGTTTGTAAGAAGAAAGAGAAGCAGATCTATTCTATACTCGATAAGTGCCAATATGCAATGGGTAGCTTGGGCTATTTCGAAAAACGAAGAATAGATCCCTAATCCCTCTTTGTTTATCATTCGAATCACAGATTCCTTCTGTCTTACCTTCCTTATATGTATAATTTTTCAATCTATATATCATTTCAATCCATGTATTAATAGAGTCTATAGTATTCTTATAGAATAAGAAAAAAATGAAGATAATAAACTGCGGATTCTTTCTTTCTCTTCCATTCTTAAGTTTCCATATTAAAGTGTAGTTTTCTTACTTAAATCTAATAATATTAATCTAATATGCCCATCGGTGTTCCAAAAGTACCTTACCGGATTCCCGGAGATGAAGAAGCGACTTGGGTTGACTTATACAATGTTATGTATAGAGAAAGGACACTTTTTTTAGGTCAAGAGATTCGTTGCGAGATCACGAATCATATTACAGGTCTCATGGTATATCTCAGTATAGAAGATGGAATTAGTGATATTTTTTTGTTTATAAACTCCCCCGGCGGGTGGTTAATCTCAGGAATGGCAATTTTTGATACAATGCAAACGGTGACACCAGATATATATACAATATGCCTCGGAATAGCCGCGTCCATGGCCTCCTTCATTTTGCTTGGAGGAGAACCCACTAAACGTATAGCATTCCCTCACGCTAGAATTATGCTTCACCAACCGGCTAGTGCTTATTATCGGGCAAGGACACCAGAATTTTTACTAGAAGTGGAAGAATTACACAAAGTTCGCGAAATGATCACAAGGGTTTATGCACTAAGAACAGGCAAACCTTTTTGGGTTGTATCCGAAGACATGGAAAGGGATGTTTTTATGTCAGCAGACGAAGCCAAAGCTTATGGACTTGTCGATATTGTAGGGGATGAAATGATTGACGAGCACTTCGATACTGATCCAGTATGGTTTCCAGAAATGTTTAAGGATTGGTAGTGGCTGAATTTCTTGTAAATTTATTTCAAACCTAAATTCAGGTTTTATGTGATTTTATAGAAAATAGAAATACTTCATGATGATGAATCATCAGGTTAAGATCGATCTAAACCAATCCATTTTTTGTATATACATACGACATGCCAACGGTTAAACAACTTATTAGAAATGCAAGACAGCCAATACGAAATGCTAGAAAAACGCCCGCGCTTAAGGGATGTCCTCAGCGTCGAGGAACATGTGCTAGGGTGTATGTGCGACTCGTTGAGATCATGAGTTCAAATAAATAAGAAAATTTTGGAAATATCCATGATCGGTACCAATGAATAGGATAGAGCTTCTCTCTCCTAGATTTCTACGGTATATGGAATTTATGGTTTCCTTTGGTGCAAATCCAATCATCTAGATTGGAAGAAGCAATTCCTCCATTGGTAGTAAATGGTTACCGATTAAGCAGAGGAAATAGTAATAAAAAGAAAAAAAAGGCTTATGGTCTTTTATCTTAAAAGAACGGACTAAAGGGTCAGCTACTTAGCCAACTTTCATAATTAAATACCGTCACTGTATGAATAACTCTTATTTATTGTGAAAAGAGCGATTTACTCTATAATGGATAGGTAGAGCCAAAGACTGTGAACTATACAAGTTCACAATACCTTTTGATGAAAGAAAGGGCTCCGGTGTATAGAGAGGGCCTCACCGTTTAAAAGAGAACCATAGAAACGATGGAACCCACTGTTTTTTTAGTATCGTTAGAATTTGTTATTTCTATGCGAAATAACTGAAGGGGATAGAATAAAAAATCGTGGTTGGGAAGGTTATAGTAGCAAAAGCCATTGGAATTAATATTTTATATATCGGAATAATCCGTTTTGTTATTAATAGGAAAAAGAACGGTTAAAAGAAGAGAAATCATTAGTTATTCATTAAGGTTAATTTGATTCAATGACCAGAGTTCCGCGAGGATATATAGCTCGGAGACGACGAACAAAAATGCGTTCATTTGCCTCAAACTTTAGAGGGGCTCATTTAAGACTTAATCGAATGATTACTCAACAAGTAAGAAGAGCTTTTGTTTCTTCTCATCGAGATAGAGGCAGGCAAAAGAGGGATTTTCGTCGTTTGTGGATCACTCGGATAAACGCAGCAACACGGATATATAAAGTATTCGATAGTTATAGTAAATTAATACACAATCTGTACAAAAAGGAATTGATTCTTAATCGTAAAATGCTTGCGCAAGTAGCTGTATTAAATCCAAATAATCTTTACACGATTTCCAATAAAATAAAGACCATCAATTAAAGGGACAAAAAAGTAATATACAGGAATAATTAAAACCGAATTCCCGGAGAGGGAACTCCGGGAAGATACAATAAATTAAGATTAAGTGGTCGGAATCAACGAGCATGTTGCAATAAATAAAAAACTATTTCTTTTTTCCCATTTTTCTTTCTTTTCTTATAACAAACAAAAGAATCTAAACTGGATTACTTTATTTATATATGAGTCTGATCCTTTCGAATAAAACATCAACAATCGGAACTTAAGCTCCGATTGTTGTTTCTTAAATTCTGGTTGGAGTTTCTTAAATTTCGATTGGAATTGAACTTTTGTGTTAATTGAGGAATATGTCTATTTTTTCTGTGTCTAGGACCAGTAATTATTGAAATTGACTGGGCTTGAAATTGCTTCTCATTTTCATAGTTACGAAATGGTAAGAAAGATAAAATACGAGCCTGTTTTATAGCAAGAGTAATTAATCGTTGTTGTTTCAAGGTTAATCGATTTATTCGTCTGGATAATATTTTTCCTTGTTCACTAATAAATCGATTAATTAAGCTCATGTTTCTATAATCAATTCGATCCCCCGGACCAATTCGGGAACGCCTACGAAAAGTTTGTTTGGATTTACGAAAAGGTTGTTTAAATTTACGAAAAGGTTGCTTGGATTTAGGAAAAGTTTGTTTGGATTTACGAAAAGGTTGCTTAGATTTACGAAAAGGTTGTTTAGATATATACATGATTTATTCCTTATTTAAAAATTCAAAAAAAAAAAATGGATTTCTTTATTTTATTAATTTTGGATCCAGAAGAAGCAGTCTTTCTTTGGTCCATATAGTATTTGATTCATATACTATATATAAAAAATAAAAACCTCTATACATATGAAATAATATCTACCTAAAGTGAATTTGTATTTTGTATTCTATCTATGTTCTATCTATTAAATAAGAAATTCTTACTCTTTCTATTCTTTAGAAAAATCAAAAAAACGATGCTCCTATTTCTTTATTTCATTATGAGTCGTATGCTTGCGGCAATAACGACAAAATTTTCTTAATTCTAATTGTCCGGGTGTATTGTGTCGATTCTTTTGAGTACTATATCTAGAAATCCCCGTCGATTCCTTATTGGTACCCTTTCGAACACAACTGATACATTCCAAAATCACTCTGATTCTAACATCTTTGCCCTTGGCCATGAACCTCCTTTCCTTTTTGGATCGACTTAACTTAATTCTTATACCTGTTCTTTTATTCTTCTATATTGGATCCGAAAAAGAAGAATAAAATCCAATAGAATAAAAAATGGAGAAATAATTAAAGAATACAATCCTTGTCGAATTAGCAAGAATTTTGCTTTGAAATCCTTTCATTTAAGTAGCAAGTCTGGCTCTTTCTATGCTCGAATTTGTGAGGCCTAACTTAGCTTGGATACCACTTTTAATTAAATTTATGTTTTCTTCAAAAATGAGATTTCCCAAATTTTTAATGACTCTGAGGTTCAACCCAATCCATCTTTTCTTTCTTTTTGCTTCGTATACTAAAAAAGGATTGAAAGAAAATTTTCGTCATGTCACGAAGAATTCTATCTCTCGTATAGAAATAACTAGAATTAAAAAAAAGGGAATGACAAAGCATCTGGGAATAAACGATTAATTTCTATCAATAAACCTGCTAAAGCCCCAAACCATAGAGTACTTAGCACGGGTGCTACAGAGAGATATGTTTTTATATCCCGCATTGAAAATCCTCCTTCCTTATTGGAATACATATATGATCAGATACTCTTGCCCAAAATCCTTTGTATTTCTTTATTTAGGCGAAATTCCTAACTAAAAAAACAAAATTAATATTCTATATATATAGAATGAACCGTATAGACGAGATTTTCCTATCCCTAAAAAAGAAAAAAAATGACCCTTTCTTCCTATACATTACTAAGGAATAGGAATCTTTCTTTTATAGGTGAAATTCAACTGAATTTTAGATATATGCCCTTCCTTGATTATATGAGACCAAAAACAAGAAATGACAAGAAAGTTCTATATAGAGAGAGAAATAGAAGAAAATTACGATGTGGAAAACTAGAAAGGAATTGTGTACAATGGCATTGTACAACAATTTGGAAGAGGGATGTAGCGCAGCTTGGTAGCGCGTTTGTTTTGGGTACAAAATGTCACAGGTTCAAATCCTGTCATCCCTACCTATTACTTCTCTCTTCTTTATGGACTATAACGGGGAGATCAATTAAAGTGTATATAACTTGAATTTGTGGATACTATACGTACGTGAGACACATTAGGAGTAGAAAAGGATTTTCTTTTTGAAAGCGCTCTTAGTTCAGTTTGGTAGAACGCGGGTCTCCAAAACCCGATGTCGTAGGTTCAAATCCTACAGAGCGTGTTCCATCTATCTTATGTCGAAACAGAGTAAAATAACTTAAAAAAAAAACAAAGTCGAATTACAACTTCAATTTGACCTCCTCTCTAGTCTGGAGGAGGTCAATCAAAAAATAAATATTACTCAATCAAAGATCCAACTGATCCCCACGCCTGTATTGCAAATACGCAGTCACGAATAATCCCGCTAAAGTAATAGGAATTAGGCCTAAGACGATTCCAAATAGAAAAACTTCAATCATTTCGATTTGTTCGAGGGGATAAAAAAAGAGGTACGATCTATCTCTAAATAATAGTCTAAATTATCCACGAATCTCAATGACCAAAAAAAGAATTGGTAATTAGCGTGGAAAAAGGTCCTATAATATCAGGAATCCAAAAGAAAGATTCTTATTTTCTTACTTATTAATTTAATTCAAATAAGACGTATCTTGTTCAAGCCAATAAATAGAGCTGGGGTTATAGTTAAAGCAGCCAGTAGAAAACCGAAATAACTAGTTATAGTAAGCATGAGGGGGTTAAATTCCATTTTTTTTTTACTACACTACATATGTTGGTAAAGCACTTACCTAAGTTTAAGTTATGGAAAATTCCAAATTCATCGGTTATTTTAGATAATACTAAAAAACAAGATAGAGCAAGATACAGAAGTGGAAAAGAAAATGGATTCATCAGATGGGAATGGGACATGAGTCCCTAATTCCG